CATGGCCACATATCTTTACGGCTAAGGGATGGGAAATATTTTTCCTGTTACATGAATCCAATTTTCAGTTCATCCGGGAAAATCCATCTTTTTCTAAACAATGTCTTTGTCATTTGATCCAATAGCCTTCCGTTAGATAGGAACAGATTTGATAAGTACTGATAACTCGCGGATTGAATATTAGAACGGAAAGATCTATTATATAATGAACTAATGGTTCTAAGCCGTCTCCGTCTCTGGCGATTAATCAAAAATTCGAAGTACTTTTCTTTCGGTTTCTTGCTAAACCCGCGTTTATATAGAGTCTCCCCTTGGGAAGTCAGAAGAAGCCCCTTTGACATCTCTTGATCTGCAAAGAATTCTCGATGTGAAAACAGAAAGACAGAGAGCTCATCGTTGAATATGTAAAAGAGTGGATCTCCAGGGTCCCAAATGAATTGGCCTTTTCGAAAAAAGACTTGTTCTTTGGAAGATCGATCTCGTCCCGGGGTTTCACTCTGCAAGAACTCCCAATCATTCTCTTGACGCTCATCCTCTTCATCATATCCATCATCCCCTTCACCATAAAATGCATAATCAAAATATTCATCATTAACTTCATCAGAAATGATCGGCTTGCCCCGAAATGACCTGGCCCAATAGGGAAATTCCAATTCATTGGGCCTTTCGATCCAATCAAATAGAAAGCCCCAAGGTTGCCATATTCTAGGAGCCCAAACTATGTGATCGACTACATCCTCCGCTAACTGTTGCGGGTCGGTGCCTTCTGCCCATTCTTTTAACTCCGATTCATAGAGAAATCTACGATCAAAGATAGAACGAGATCCATTTTCCATCATCTCTAAGGGATTCCTTGGTTCGGGCCGAAGAAGCGAGGATCCCACCAGAGCGCCTTCTACTACTTCTACTAGGCCATCGACTAGATCAGAATCCGTCTCAACGAGTCTATAAGAAGTGATCCAATTTTTTTCATCGGGTCCGGGTAGAGACCAAAGATCTTGAGCGACCAATCCGGCAGAACAACTCAAAAGATAAAGAAGTATCGTTAATTTCTTCATGCTCGTTCCAAGTTCGAAGAACCATTTGTACAAATAAGGATCCCCTTCGTAACATGATTGCTTCTTCATATAGATAGATATAGGATCTATAAGGCAGCAATTATTTATAAGTACATTTTGTGCAACAGCCCTTCCTATCTGATAGAAAAGGATCCCATGATCCGGAACCGGTCTTACATGGGCTCGCAACTCCCAAGTTTGTCTATGAAGAGCGAATCTAATTGTATTAGTGTCTATAATTGATTTCTTCTGTGTAATACTAATCGATAGGGCCTCGTTGGTAATTGCTACAAGATCTCGTGCATTGTAACCCATGGCTATGGACCCGAATCCATTAGTATGGAACATTTTCTTTTCCAAGTGAAATCCCCTAGTATATGAAAGGGTGAAGACGTGCTTTCGTTGTTGTGGAATAAGAAGCCTTCGTATCTTAATGCATGTATTTAATTTATTCGGAGCTATTAGAGCGGGATCCACTTTTTGGGGACTATGAGTCGAAGCAATAACAAGAATATCTCTAGTGGACCGTCTTTCACAATCCCCGGAGAGATAGTTCAATAATAAACCGAGGGACTCCGACTCATCCACATACAGATCATGAATGTTTGGAATCCATACTATGCAAGGAGACATTGTTCTTGCCAATTCGAATTGCAAGTTGATAGAAGCTAGATCTATTTCCAACTCGATGATATACCTAAGTATCTCATCATCCACCGTATACTCCTCCCTCAGCTCCGGGTCCGAGTCCAAGTTCGAATAAATATAGTCACGATCATTAATATCATCCACATCTTTAAGCGCATCCATATATTCCTTAGCAGGATCGCTATCATCATCAATACCATCAATATCCACACCATCAAGCGCTTCCATATAGTCCTCATCAGGATCGAGATCATCAATAACTGTTTGCAAATCCAGCTTGTTAAGAAATACCGTAATGAAAGGAAGATAGGAGTTTGCCGCTAGGGATTTGACCAAATAGGATCGTCCAGTTCCTATAGGACCTATCACTAAAATACCCCTAGAGGGGGATAGGGCTAGGCGGAACGAAAAGGGTTTTGGTTTTCCATGAGATGGGAAATGAAAACTATTAGCCCCACACGAGGTTTGTGGATAAGTGATTGTCTGATAATGAGCAAGGAATAGCCGTCTTTCTGCTAAACAGGATGTATTGAACTCATAATTCATTAGATCCTTTTGATGAATGTCAACTAAGTATCGTAAGTAAATTGCTCCCGCTTGTTCAAACATTTGATAACCATAGTCACTCTTTACTAAACGATCAATATGAGTCAGACTCCATAGAATTTGATCAATCCCTTTTTCTGGCCTTAAGGTGGAGAAATGAAACGAGTAAACTCTCTCTTCATCCAAAAACCAATCACAGGTCTCGATCCAGGATTCTATTTCATCATGAGTCTGAAACCTTTGCCCTT